AAAATCCTTGCAGAATTTATAGCCGGACAATTAAAGAATAGAGTTTCATTTCGAAAAGCAATGAAAAAAGCTATTGAATTAACTGAACAAGCAGATACAAAAGGAATTAAAGTACAAATTGCAGGTCGTATTGATGGAAAAGAAATTGCACGTGTCGAATGGATTCGAGAGGGTAGGGTTCCCCTACAAACCATTCGAGCGAAAATTGATTATTGTTCCTATACAGTTCGAACTATCTATGGTGTATTAGGTATCAAAATTTGGATATTTATAGACGAGGAATAATAAAGACAAGGGATAATAAACCTTTCTTTTTAACATAAAAAAAAAAAGAAAACCCCCTTCATTCTTTTGCTCAAAACTATCAATTAATTATTAATTCTATAAGGTTGAATAAAAATTAGATTGAGACTTTTTTTAAGAAAATTGCTATGCTTAGTGTGTGACTCGTTGGTTTTTTAGGGTTAGGATTCAAAAAGACCAGCCCAACACCATAGTATGAACTAATAACTAACCATAGAACTAATAACCAACTCATTACTTCGCATTATCTAGATCTAAAAAACCAGTCAAAATATGATATATTGGTCATATCTTTGTAGCAACTGAAATTTTGTGTTTCTGAAAAAAAATCAATCTGATTTTTAAGAAAATAGAAAAACAAAATAGAGAAAAAGGATGTGGATATAAATGGAAAGATGAGAGAAAGAGAGAAAAAAAATATCAATGGTATAGAATTCCAATATGTAATATGTAAGGTCTATAAGTCATCTCATAAAAGGCAGTGTAATAAAGCATTAATACTGATTCTTATATAACATAATTAAAATATAACATAATTAAATGACTCTTATTATAAATTTCTAAATTATAGAACAAAACAAAAAAATAAAGAGCTTCGAGCCAATAAAGACTAAGAAGATTGACTCAAGAACAAATTGCATTACATTATGGGCTCCGTTGTAAAAATTGGACCTAAGCATTAAGTAAGAAGCGATGGGAACGATGGAAGCTGTGAATGCAAAAGATTTTTGTGAAAAAGGAATCTTAATGATTTACTGGTCGGGATGGCGAAATGAACCGGAGATCAATTCATCTATTGTAAGAAGTCAGGAAACAAGCCGAAAATTTAAATAGAAGAGTAAATATTCGCCCGCGAAAACTTTTTTTTTAATTGAGAAATTTGGACGATAAAAAGAAAAAGACAAAAATTTGTTCTATTGTTATTTCAAAATAACAATATGATTTCAAAAATAGAAACTAAAATCTTTAATTGTCTATTTAAACAAGATCTATAGATTACTAATAGATTAGATTATAGGAAATCTCAAAAAATTCCACGATTCTATTTAAATACATGTATATCTTAATATCTTAATTAGTTAATTATTTCATTTTAATTTAATTAATTAAGATTCGAAATCTTTGTTTGTTTTTTAATTCTTTTATTCGCGAGGAGCCGGATGAGAAGAAACTCTCACGTCCAGTTCTGCAGTAGAGATGGAATTCATAATCAACCATCAACTATAACCCTAAAAGAACCAGATTCCGTAAACAACATAGAGGAAGAATGAAGGGAATATCATATCGAGGGAATCGTATTTGTTTCGGTAAATATGCTCTTCAGGCACTCGAACCCGCGTGGATCACATCTAGACAAATAGAAGCCGGTCGACGGGCAATGACACGAAATGCACGTCGTGGTGGAAAACTATGGGTACGTATATTTCCAGACAAACCAGTTACACTAAGGCCCGCAGAAACACGTATGGGTTCGGGGAAAGGATCCCCGGAATATTGGGTAGCTGTTGTTAAACCAGGTCGAATACTTTATGAAATGGGTGGAGTAAAAGAAAATATAGCTAGAAGGGCTATTTCAATAGCAGCATCCAAAATGCCTATACGGACTCAATTCATTATTTCGGGATAAAGGAGAAAAGGGTAGAACTAACAGAAATGAGTCTTGGGTGTGAAAAAAAAATTGCTTATTTGTTTCTTTTTTTATTTTTAGACAAAAAATATTTCTTTTTTTTTATCCTTTGCATTAAAAGAACAAATTACAAAATGATATGATTCAATCTCAGACCCATTTAAATGTAGCAGATAACAGCGGGGCTCGAGAACTGATGTGTATTCGAATCATAGGAGCTAGCAATCGTCGATATGCTCATATTGGTGACATTATTGTTGCTGTGATCAAAGAAGCCGTACCAAATATGCCCCTAGAAAAATCAGAAGTGGTCAGAGCTGTAATTGTGCGTACCTGTAAAGAATTCAAACGTGAGAACGGTATGATAATCCGATATGATGACAATGCTGCAGTTGTTATTGACCAAGAAGGAAATCCAAAAGGAACGCGCATTTTTGGCGCGATCGCCCGGGAATTAAGACAATTTAATTTTACTAAAATAGTTTCATTAGCTCCCGAAGTATTATAAATATAAAAAGGGATCCCGCTATTTTATAGTGGGATAATTGAAAGAAATGGATTGAGAAATAGATTGTATCTCACGCATATACCTTTATTCATAAAATATTCATAAAAAAAAAAAGAAAAAAGCATGTTGATTATATCAAATTTTGAGTCACCAACAATTTTAGTTCATCATGGGCAGAGACACTATTGCTGAAGTACTAACCTCTATACGAAATGCTGATATGGATAAAAAAAGAGTAGTTCGAATAATAGCCACTAATATTACCGAAAATATTGTCAAAATACTTTTAAAAGAGGGTTTTATCGAAAACGTGAGAAAACATCGAGAAAACAACAAAGATTTTTTGGTTTTAACGCTACGACATAGAAGGAATAGGAAAAGGCCCTGTAGAAATCTTTTAAATTTAAAACGGATCAGTCGACCTGGTCTACGAATCTATTCTAATTATCGACGAATTCCTCGAATTTTAGGCGGGATGGGAATTGTAATTATTTCGACTTCTCGAGGTATAATGACAGACCGAGAGGCTCGGCTAGAAAGAATCGGCGGAGAAATTTTGTGTTATATATGGTAATCTTTTTAATATACAAATTGGACCCAAAACTTACAATTTTTAATTGTAAAATAAAAAAGAAAAGGGACGAGTTGTCTAATATTGTTCCTCCTTCATTAGTTGATACTTCAAGGGGACTTTACCTGGAATGAAAGAACAAAAATGGATTCATGAGGGTTTAATTACCGAATCGCTTCCCAATGGCATGTTCCGGGTTCGTTTAGATAATGAAGATCTGATTCTAGGTTATGTTTCAGGAAAGATTCGACGTAGTTTTATACGGATACTACCGGGGGATAGAGTCAAGGTTGAGGTAAGTCGGTATGATTCAACCAAAGGACGTATAATTTATCGACTCCGCAACAAGGATTCGAAGGATAAGAAGGATTCGAAGGATAAGAAGGATTCGAAGGATTAAATGGCTTGAACACCCCTTTCGCGAGAATACGATTCGAGATTGCGAATTCTCAATAAACTTTTTTTCTTCCAAGAAGTAAATTACAATTTAAGATAAGGAATGACAAATATGAAAATCAGAGCTTCTGTTCGTAAAATTTGTGAAAAATGTCGACTAATCCGCAGGCGGGGGCGAATTATAGTAATTTGTTCCAATCCGAGACATAAACAAAGGCAGGGATAATCACACTCGCTAAATGAAACGATATAAATAAGGAATCAGTTTTAATATGAAATGAAATGGATATATCCATATATCTCTAACTCATATTTTCGAGATGATAAAATATGGCAAAAGCTATACCGAGAATTGGTTCGCGCAGGAATGCACGTATTGGCTCACGTAAGAGTGTACGTAGAATCCCAAGGGGAGTTATTCATGTTCAAGCAAGTTTCAATAATACCATTGTGACCGTTACAGATGTACGGGGTAGGGTGGTTTCTTGGTCCTCTGCCGGTACTTGTGGATTCAAGGGTACGAGAAGAGGGACACCATTTGCTGCTCAAACCGCAGCAAGAAATGCTATTCGTACAGTAGTGGATCAAGGTATGCAACGAGCGGAGGTCATGATAAAAGGCCCCGGTCTCGGAAGAGACGCGGCTCTCCGAGCTATTCGTAGAAGTGGTATATTATTAAGTTTTGTACGGGATGTAACCCCTATGCCACATAATGGCTGTAGACCTCCGAAAAAAAGACGTGTGTAGAAATGCACATTGAAGAACTTTCAAGAGAAACAAGAGAAATAAATGATTCAATGATCTAATGAAATTATATTACTATGGTTCGAGAGAAAATAACAGTATCTACTCGGACACTACAGTGGAAATGTGTTGAATCAAGAACAGAGAGTAAACGTCTTTATTATGGGCGTTTTATTCTGTCTCCACTTCTGAAAGGTCAAGCCGACACAATAGGCATTGCGATGCGAAGAGCTTTGCTTGGAGAAATAGAAGGAACATGTATCACACATGTAAAATTTGATAAAATACCGCATGAATATTCTACCATAAAGGGTATTCAAGAATCGGTACATGAAATCTTAATGAATTTGAAAGAAATTGTATTGAGAAGTAATCTATATGAAACTTGTGACGCCTATATTTGTGTCAGGGGGCCCGGATATGTAACTGCCCAGGATATCGTCTTACCACCTTATGTAGAAATAGTTGATAATACACAACATATAGCTAGCTTGACGGAACCGATCAATTTGTGTATTGTATTACAAATCGAGAGAAATCGCGGATATCTTATACAAACGCCACAGAACGTTCAAGATGGAAGTTATCCTATCGATGCTGTATTCATGCCTGTTCGAAATGCAAATCATAGTATTCATTCTTATGGGAATGGGAATGAAAAACAAGAGATACTTTTTCTCGAAATATGGACAAACGGAAGTTTAACTCCGAAAGAAGCACTTCATGAAGCATCCCGGAATCTGATTGATTTGTTTATTCCCTTTTTACATATGGAAGAAGAAAACTCACATTTAGAGAACAATCAGCACGCGGTTCCTTTATTCCCTTTTACCTTTCACGATAAACTGAAT